CTTATATATTCCTCAAAAATTAAATATATAATCCTAATAACAAAGATTACATATTTAACCTACTCTTTTAAGAATAAAATACTTTTTTTAATTAAATTTAGATAAATAAAATTAATATAATAGATTAGATAGATAAAAAAGATTATTATTAATTAGTATTATATAAATACTCTGTTAAGAGTTTTTTATTATAAACCTATTTATATAGTAGTATACTATAATAATATATTAGCTCAGTACTAAACCATAGGTAAATACTGAGTCTTACAATATCAAAGTATAACTTTGATAAAATACCCCCGGGGATCGAACATAGTCCGTCCCCGGGGGAAGATTTATTGTCTCAAAAGGTCAATTTCATATTTTATATGCATTCAATACTTATTTATTATTAATTTAGCTTGACTACGATGCATATAATTTTAATTTTATTTTAAATTATATACTGAGGTAAGAGTATAACTCTAAACCTAATAAATATATAATTAATTATACGCAATAGTTAAACCATAGATTAATTACAACTAATCCTTTCGTACTAAGTTGTAATCCTTTATTGACATTTCCCTAAAGCAGATAGAAACCATACTGTCTCACGACGTATTAAACCCAACTCACGTAACCTTTTAATTGACGAACAGTCAAACCCTTATCAGCGTGTGCTACCAATAGGATAGGTTGAGTCGACATCGAGGTGGCAAACAACATTGACAATATCTACTCTCTCATGTTATTACCCTGTTCAATTTATTTTGTTATCGTTAAATTGTTTATATTTAACTTCAATAATTCGCATTATTGTTCAGACTATATCATAGTATATTATAACAAATTTTATTTATTAAAATAATATTATATATTCCAATCTAAAGTTTAACTCTAGATTAAGATTTAAATAATAATTTATACTTCATTGAAGGTATTATATATTTATCTATTAATATTTTAAATGTTAAATAAGAACTACTATCTATTTTAATTACAGGTTTATTTTTATTATTAATAACACTACATTTTAAATCAAATTTTAAATTTAATTCTTTTGCTAAATGATTTATTTCCTCAAAGGTAAACCCTTGTGTATTTAAACATAAAGCAAAATTAGTTGTATTATTTTTATTATTATCATATTTACTTCCATCATCCATAAATCAATAAGCTAAATTTCTTGCTGTAACATAATCAGAAACTAAATTCTTAGGTATTGTTTTTATTTTATTTTTATAAAATAAATTACCTAAAAAATTAAATGCTTCATGACTTATTGTTTGAGCTCCTCAAGTTATAACTTCATTATTATTCTTATTTATTCTTACTTTTTTATGTGGAGGTGATATAATATATTCATTAAATATATTATTTATATGATCCATATAATCTTTAGATTTTCATTCAAATTGTATACAATAATTTGTATTATAACGATTTCTTAAATATACATCTCCTAATACTAATCCTATTGCTGTTTCAAATTGTATTTGAGATAAATTATTATTTAATTGTTTTTTATATTCTTTCAATAATTTATTATTAGGACTTAAACCTATTAATTGTGTTTTATTAATTTTCATTTATTTATTTATTTATTTATTTTAATTTTTCTTATTCTATTATAATTATACTTTGGGCGCTCGTGGAGAAATTATTGTTAGTACTCATTCTCTAGTCGTTGAACGTTCAAATCTCTTTATTATCTTCCTATAGATAGAATATAATTCATCTATAGGATTATGATAATATACTAAGATAAGCTTCGCTGCATATTGATTATATTAAACGAGGTAGATGTCTAATATAATGATCTATGCAATTCACCCAATTTTATAGGGACTTAGATAATAAATCCCTAGCGTAACTTTTATTCGTTATCGATCACTTTTACTATCAACATGATCTGTTCATTATACCATACTTACGTATCATTTTCACTTGTAAGTGTTAAATTATAGCACAGTTATCCACTATTATACTAATTTATTTTATAACTCCTTTGTTATAATTTGGTTTCAAGCCAAATGTACTGTACTTAAATTATTCTAAAATAAAGAATATCCCTTTCAGGATTCTTTTTTAACAATTTTAATGACTAATTCATTAATTTTATAATCCCTCAAAAAATCGAACAAAGTTCGTCCCAAGGGTTCAATAATTCTATAATATGTAATTGGACATATTCAGTTATTTTATATGAAATCAACACCCCATTCAAACTATCAATTAAAGATTGTCATTTTATCTATATATATTTATATAAAACCAGAGTATAACCCTGAATTGAGATAAATATAATTAATAATTAGATATTAATCAATAATTATTACCCCGGGGATCGAACATAGTCCGTCCCCGGGGGGATATTTTTATAAAAATAAAAATCTATAGTTTTTATATAAAATTAAGTATTAATTAGATTAAATAAAAGTATTTCACTATTATTAATATTAATTACTTTATGAGCTTAAAATAAGCGACTAAAATTTAAAAAAATTAATACAATCTATTTAATTATAGTAAAGCTGCATAGGGTCTTCTCGTCTTACTTCAGGTACACGGCATCTTCACCGCGAATTCAATTTCACTGGGCTTCTGGTTGATACAGTTATTATATCGTTACTCCATTCATGCAGGACTATATTTAGTAGCCAATGAATTTCGCTACATTATGACTCTCAAGATAAAGCCGCCATTTATTTAACTTTAGTAAATTTACCATTATAATAAATTTATTTATTATTAAACATTGGGCAGAATTCACACTTTATACTACAACTATTGTTTTTGCAAAGTGCTGTGTTTTTAGTAAACAGTCGTATAATCTTCTTTTTTTATAACTCTTTATTGACGAACGTCAGAGTTCTTTTTGCCGAGTTCATTAACCAGAATTATCCCATTCACTTTCATATTTAACTTTTCTACCTGTGTCGGTTTTATTACGGTATTATTAACCTTGAATCAAAGTCTAACTCTGATCCAAGACATTATACTTTTTTCCAGTACTATTATAATATATTATATTTATAATACCCAACTTAAATATTGTTATTATAAATATAATCTAATAGTCTTTATATAACATATATTAATTACCTCTCGAAATATTCTCTTTAGAATTATCTCTTATGGACCGATTTTATAGTAAAACCTTAGATATAAAGTGAAGTGGTTTAAACCACTTTTTCGTTACTCATGTCAGCATTCTCTATTTAATTCTTTTTTTATAAATATATAAATATTTAATATATCTATATATTATTTAATATATATATAATATAATTAATATATTATAGTAATTATTAAATGTTTTGCTACCTTATTATTAATATCATTATTTACTAATAATAATTAAAGATTCGGTAATATATTTAGATCCGATTATTATCTATTTAAGGTTAAAAAGTTATAGATTAGTACGTTGTTACACGTTTATTAAAGAATAGTTACTATCAAACCTATCTACTAATTGTATATTAACCCCGATGATTGAACATAGTTCGCTCATTGGTATATTTTATTCTCATTAATAAAATTGAAATAAAATAAAACTTAAATATCATTTTCACTTAATATATATTTTGGAACCTTATCTATTAATCTGGACTGTTTTCCTTTTGACTATCGACCTTATCACCAATAGTCTGACTATTTACATTATCCCCTCCACCATTATAGTTTTAGGATTATACGTAACCATTATGAGATTAAATAATATTGATAATACTTTGATAGTACCCCAATTATTATTAATTGCTTTACCGGCTAGATAATTTGTAAATGCTATACTTATATATATTTCGCAAAAAACCAGCTATTTGTAAATCAGATTTGTCTTTCACTGCATACCATAAATCTTCAGATAATATTGCAACATTAACCTGTTCGGTCGTTTTAACACCTGTTTATGGTAAGATCATTTACTTTCGGGTTTATTATAATTAACTTCCATTATTTGTAATTACTTTCATCTTCATTATAATATATTTTCTTAGCCTCTTTAGTAGAGATAATATATTTTGCTAATTATAATAACTTGCTGACCCATTATACAAAAGGTACATTATTGATTATATTTACATAATCATTAATTGCTTATAAAATTACTAATAAATTGATATTCCCTTTCGGTACTTATTCTTACTTACTAATAGTATTTAGTTTTTGAATTAGTTTATCCTTTTTCTATTATTTTCACAATATACTTATTTAAACTTTTTTGCTTTCTCTCACCAATACTCACAAAATCTCTGTTGATTTCTTTTCCTTAAGTTACTTAGATGTTTCAGTTCACTCAGTTTATTTTTTTACAGTTTCCCTTTGGTCTCTTTATAAATGCTTAATTTATCTTTTTTTAACCATTTTTCTATTAGTAGTTTTTTCAATCATTTAATAATCTCTTTTATCTTTTTTTTCTTAATTTTCAAATCTATTATATTACTTATATATTTATAAATATATATATATATATATATATATTCCACTTAATTATAAAGAAATTCAAGTAAAATTTAAATTTTAGGTTAGATTTATTTTAATAAAAGGGTACTTAATTAGAGTATTAAAAAATAATAATATTATGACCCCAGAAATTGAATGAAATCCGTCTTTGCGGGGATATTTAATGTAAGTATACTGCATCTTTAATATATGATGAAGTTAAAATACTAAATACATAAGCTTGAATCATACCTATTACTCATTCTAAACCTACTATAGCGAATACTCCAAATAAAGGTAATATTCCTATACCAAATGTTAAATATGAGATTGACATAAATGTAAATATTAAACTACTTAAAATATTTAATAATAAATGACCTGCTAATGTATTTGCTGATAATCTTAATCCTAATGATACTGCTCTAGCTGTATATGATAATAATTCAATTAATACTAATACTGGTACTAATGGTAATGGTGTCCCACCAGGTACAAATAAGCTAAAGAATACAAATCCATGTTTTACTAAACCTAAAATTGTAACACCTATTCAGATTATAATTGATAAACTTATTATAAATACTAAACATGCTGATAATGCAAAACTATATGGTATCATACCTATTAAATTAGCAATTAAAATAAAGATAAATAAAGTATAAATAAATGGTACATATGTTCCATATGCTGTTCCACCTATTTGTCCTTTTACCATATTTAATATTGTATGGAATGTTGCTTCTATTGATAAGAATCATTGTGATCCTATTATTTTTTTATTATTTAAACTTAATTTAAATATATAATATATTACTAAATATACTAATATTGTATATATTGTAAATGTTGTTATATTTAAATTTGATATAAAATCTATAGGTGATGCAAATCCTATAAATAATTTCATATCAAATTGATCTAATGGAGAAAAAATAAACATTTTCTTTTTAATTATTTTTTAAATCTTATTCCTTTTTATATTCTAATATTTAATATATCCCTCACGATTAATCGCCAAGTAAAATTAATAGAACTTTTATACTAATTAACTTAATAGTTAAATGTCCTATTATTTATTAAATTCATTTATCCCAAAATTAGAGTATAACCCTAATTTCAGTATTATAATATTCCTGCAAATCTAATCTGCAAACTATTATTATATTATAATTTTGATATTGTCATTCTTATAATATATAATTCTATTATGTAAGGTAATATTTTAGTTGATACTAATACTAATATTAAATATATTAATAATAAACCATATGTTAATTGGTTTAAAAAATAAAATGGTACTAATTGTGGCATTCTATTTATTTTATTTTCACGATATATTTTAACCCTGAAACAAAATATTACCTTTGTCCAGAGATCTATATAAATTATAATATTATTCCCCCGGGGATCGAACGTAGTCCGTCCCCGGGGTGATATTAAAAATAATCCTTCTACAGTTTAACTATAAAATAAAACTTAAGTATAATACTAGTTTAAAGATTAAATTAATTATAATATTATATATATAATTATTAATAATTACTAGAGTATAATCTAGTTATGTTTAATAAACCGGGGACCAGAGTGTCCCGGGGAAAATACAATTTTAATTATATCACGAAAACAGAGTTTAACCCTATTTCCGGGAAAAATAATAATATTATATATACAATCTCGGAGATTTTATTATAACTTTGTTTATTCAATGAATAACCAGAACAGATATATACTCCGATTAATACTAATTCTTACCAAAAATAATTTATATAAATAAATTAAGATTGGATAGCTGGAGTATTAAATGTATGTGGTAGTGGAGGAGAAGTTAATAAGAAATCTATTGAAGATGATTTTATTGAATTATCATTAAAGATAATATTTGATTCAATAAAATCAGGGTTTTTAAATAAACTATTAGTACTTAATTGTTTATTTGTTAATCCATTCACTAATTGATCATAGATTACATAAGCAAATAAGATTACTGATATTATTGATATTAATGATCCAAATGAACTTATTGCATTTCAACCTGCAAATGCATCAGGATAATCAGGTATTCTACGAGGCATACCATTTAATCCTAAAAAGTGCATTGGGAAGAATGTTACATTAGTTCCTATAAATAATAATCAGAATTGAATATTAGCTAAATTATTATTATAATATAATCCTGTTATTAGAGGTGATCAATAATAATATCCTGCAAATAAACTAAATACAGCTCCTAATGATAATACATAATGGAAATGCTTTATATAGTGGACTATCTCTTCAATCTTAATTTTGATACAAATAATACTTTATATCATTTAGGATTATCATATTGTATTCAATCTAATAAAAATTCTGAATAAATTAAAAATTCTTCACTAGAATATAATGAATTGGCATATTTCCGTATTTCTATAAATTTTAATATTTTTGATATTCTATAAAACTTCATATCACAATATAATCTATTCTTCATAAAATAATCATATAAAAATGGCATACCTCTAACTGTTTGATATTTAAAAGCTATTGATTTATATTCTTTAGCTCCTAAATTAGTTATTTTCTTTGTTCTTAATAATACACTTGGTTTATAATTTGGTATTACATTATTTAAATTTAATTTTGATGAATATATATTATATTTTAATTCTAAATTACATTCTATACGATTTCCTGAATAATTAAAAACTATTGATCCATCTGTATCTATTAATCCTGATAAATATGGATCATTAGGTAATATATTATAATTAGCTTCAATATATTCAATATTTAAGCAATCACAACTTTTTTTAAAAGTTTCTACTTTTAATCTTATTAATCCATTTATTTTATTTATAATATATTCCATTTCTAATTGTGTAGATACTATTCATTTTGAATATTCTTTAGTTTTATATCTATAAATTCTTCCTATATGTAATTTATCTTGTATACGAGTTAATATTCTTATATCTCTATTATGTATTTTTATTTCTATACTTTTTAATTTATTTTTTCCATTTATTTTTTTTACTTGAAAATATCCATCTCCATCTAATATCCCTGCGAATCAATTTAAAATTTTATCATCTATATTTATTGATTGAATTTTATTTAATAATTCTATTTTTGTATTTCTCCGATAGGTCGAACTTAATTCGTCCTTCGTACTATTTAAAGAGAACTTTTTATCTATATTTTCCCCGGGGATCGAACCTAGTCCGTCCACGGGGGTAGATTGTTGACATATAGTCTCTGAGAATCCTAATACTTGTTTTAAGTTTTCGTTTTCTGCTGATTGTATATCCGTATGTTTATTTAACATAACAAGTTTTATATTGTTTTGACTATTAATTTTATTTAATATTTCCTCATAAATAGAATTTAATCTATTCATAAAGTTATATTCATCTATTTTAAAGATATTTCTCTTTGAAATCTTAGTATTACTATGATTCAAAATATTATTTAATTCTTGAGAATTTATAATATATCTCTGAGGATCAAACAAATTAGATCCACAGAAGATTAATAGTAAATATAAACTTAAAAATATAGTTTCCAGCATATAGTCAAATTCATAATTATTACTCATCAAATAAGAGTATAACCCTATATTTGAGGTAATATTATGGGCCATTTCTTGACCAATTACATAATATGTATCATGGAATGCTATATCTAAACTTGCATTTGATAATACTACCCCTGATAATCCTCCTACTGTAAATAAGAATAAGAATGCGAATGCATATAACATAGGTGTAGTATATCTTATTGATCCTCCATATAATGTTGCTAATCAACTAAATATTTTTATTCCTGTTGGAACTGCTATTACCATTGTAGCACTTGTAAAGTAAGCTCTTGAATCTACATCTAATCCTACTGTATACATATGATGACTTCATACTAATAATCCTAAAAATCCAATACTTCCCATAGCATATACCATACCTATAGCTCCAAATACTGGTTTTTTACTATATGTACTTACTATATGTGAGATTATACCAAATCCTGGAATTATTAAAATATATACTTCTGGATGCTATTTATATTAAATTATAATATAAATTGGACTATTTTTTCATCCTTATTTTTTATCTCATTTTTTATTAAATGATAATCATGCTTTATAATTTATCGAATCTATTTCTGATTTATATGCTTTTAATTCTATTAAATTATAATATAATTTACATAACATAAGTCTATTAAATTTAATAGTTCTAGATGGATTATTTTTAATATATTCTATAAAATTTAATATATCTTTTTTACTTTGTATACTTCATTTATAATAGCCATTTTGAGATTTATCAAAATAAATATTACCTCCAAATAAATTTTTATACATTTCTACATCTATTAATAATTTATTAGTTACACTAATTGTTAATTGTGGATAATTATTTTTTAATGAATATGTTATTGTACCATCTGCATCAAAAAATCCACTTAATCAACTATTATTTAAAGTTAAATTTATTGGATATTGTATTGGTATATTTAATATACTACATACATTATGTAATTGAATTAATCTTTTACTATTACGTATATTTCCATTTATACTATTTATTAAATTTATCATACCTATTCTATTATGTAATCTATATCTAACTGCTTTAACACCAGATCTTAATTTAACAGAACCACCAAATTTTTGTTTAATTTGTTGTAAACATTTTTCATCTTCTAAAGGTAAAGTTATTTCACATGATGTATATCCTTGTTTAGATACACCTAAATAACCATCCCCATCTATTAATCCGGCTAATCATTCATTAAATTTATTATCATTTAATTTATTTTTCCCAGACTTTAATATTTTCTGAGATTTTAATAAGGATGTTTCGCGTATAGTCTCTGAGATTCCTACTAAGTAAGATTTTCATCTACTTTTGGTTATCTGCAAATTACTCTTTATTAATATTAATATTTTAACTATATTGGCTCTTAAATTAAAAAGACTTATAAATATAGTAATTAATATTATTCCTCCCCCGTAGATAAAACATAATTCGTCTACGAGAGAAACTATTTCTCTTTTTCAATTAAAAAAGTTCAAAGTTACTATATTTTTATTTATGATTCAAACAAAGTTTAACCCTAATATTATATAATTTCAAAGTTTCTTGCATATAGCGAAATCTAAATTGATATTTACATATCAAAACGGCCATTTTTGACCAAAGAATCAAAACAGATGTTGATACAATATAGGATCACCACCTCCTGCTGGCTCGAAGAATGAAGTATTAAAATTTCTATCTAATAATAATAATGTTACTCCGGCTGATAATACAGGTAATGATAATAATAATAAAATTGATGTAAATACAACTGCTCATACAAATAATGGTAATTTTGACATTGTCATTCCTATTGTTCTCATATTTAATGTTGTTGTTATAAAGTTTATTGCACCTAATAATGATGATATTGATGTTAAGTGTAATGCAAATATTGCTAAATCTACTGATGGACCTGAATGTGATTGTACTCCTGCTAATGGTGGATATACTGTTCATCCTGTCCCTGCTCCATTTTCTATTAATGCACTTGCTAATAATGATACTAAAGCAGGTGGTAATAATCAAAATGAAATATTATTTAATCTAGCAAATGACATATCACTTGCACCTATCATTAAAGGTAATAGATAATTACCAAAAAATCCTATTGCAGCTGGCATTACTAAAAAGAATACCATTAATACAGCATGTGCTGTTGCTACTACATTGAATAATTGATGGTTACCCATTAATATTTGGTTACCAGGAGCTGATAATTCTAATCTTAATATTAAAGACATTATTGATCCTAATAATCCACAGAATAATGCAAATATAAAGTATAAAACTGCTATATCTTTTGCATTAGTACTGAATAATCATCTATTTATATAATTCATTAATAAATGATCATTATTTTATTATATTTAATCTATTTATTATTTACGTCTAGAACTTCGTTTTTAAATAAATATATTAAATTATATACCTATTAGTATACATTAATTTTATATTATATATAATATACCTAAAATCTTTTATTTTAATATATATATAATATTTATATAAATAATATTATTTATTAATTTTAATAATTATTCTTATAAATTTATAGGTTTAATTATAATAATCTTAAATACATCATCAGATGATTCTAGTAATAAATAATAATATTCATATTCTAATTGATTTTTAAATATAATTCTAGTACAGGATAATACCTGGTTCTAGATTTATTAAAATTAATAATTTAACTCTATTATTTTAATAAATAACTTTAGATTATTATTTTTAATATTTCCTACGAATTTAATTCGATTTTTGTAATTTATTAAAAAAAATTTAATCTTATATAATTATATTTATATTATACATTATAGATAAACACATATATCCTAAATATTCTCCTCCTATAAATAAAGTATATCTCTTGATATTAATTAAGAGTATAACTTTAATTCAAAGATTTAAGAAGAAATATATATATTTATATCACTTATAAAAATAATATTATAAATTAAAGACTTTAGTATAAATTTTTAACTAAAGCTTTATTTTTTTTATGTAAAATAGTTGTAATACTTAAAGATTTTGTATTAAATTCATAAATAAATCCTACTATTAAGATTAATAAGAATAAAATAAATATAATTAAACCATAAATACCTACTGAATAAATTGAAACTATATAAGGTAACATTGATGATACTTCTAAATCAAAAGGTAAGAATAATAAAGCAACTAAAATAAATGCGATTGGAATAGGATTATGACTTTGTTCAAAACTACTAAAACCACATTCAAAAGGACCACTTTTTTCTATATAATCACTAATATTACCATTATTTTCATCCATTCTAGGACTTTCAACAATGAAATAATTTACACCTAAAAATATTAAACCTAAAATACCTACTAAAATAACATAATTATTAAATAAATCTTGTAACATTAAACTCAATTATATAATAATACTAAATATGCCCCTTTTACTATATTTTCATATTGAATAATAATTAATAATATGATTAAAGTTAATGAACTAATAACATAACTTATTACATTACTAATTTCTGGTTTAATTTCATTATTATTATTTTCTGGTGATGTATTTATTATTAAATTATTTGATATAATATCTTTAAATGATAATGTATCAAATGATAATACTTTTAATATTGTAGCATAATATACTGTAGATATACTACTAGCTATTATTAATACAATTGATAATAATACATAACCATTATTTAATCCTGATATTAATACTAAATATTTACCATAAAATCCTGTTAAAGGAGGTATACCTATTAATGAGAATATACTTATACATAATGCTATAGCTATAAATATATTATTAATAAATAAATTTTTTAATTGATTAATATATTCTATAGGTGAATATTTAGTTATCATTACATTTAACATATTACCTCCATTATTAGAGTATTTATTATCTACTGTATTAGAAGTTATATTATTATTCATAATAGGTAAATATATTGATATTACTAATATAATACTAAATATATTTATATGTGTTAATGAATATTGTATAATATAATAAATATATGCGATAATAGATTCATTACTATTACTTAAAATAGCTAATAACATATAACTTACATTTAATAAACTACTATAAGCTAATAATGTTTTTATTCTAATAACATTTAATCCACCAAAACTACCTATAAACATAGAGATTAAAATTAAGAAACTTATTACATAATTTAAATCTGTATTATTAACTATATTAATATAATGCATAATTATATATATTAATGTTAATATACTTAATTTAGGCATTAAACTTATATAATTTGTAATTATTGTAGGACTTAATGAATATATTGTTATAGAATATGAATAAAATGGTGCTAAACCAATTTTAATAAATAATCCAAATAATAAACATAATAAATCAAATATTTCTAATTTATCTATATACATTAAAATATATTGAATATTTGTTAAACCTAAATCATCATATATTGATACTGTAGCATCTAATATAATAAATGAAGCTATACTACCTACTATAAAATAATATAAAGCAGATTTAGTAGAATTATGTGATTCATTAAATATTGCTGTTAATAAATATAATGAATATGATTGTAATTCTATTATGATAAATAATATCATTATATCATTAACTAATGGTAATAATGTTAATCCTATTATATTAAATAATACTATGACTATAAATGTTCTTTTACTATAATTTAAATTATCTATTATAGATAATCCTGTAATATTAAATGATATTAATAATACATATAAAATACATATAATTAATATTAATTCTATTATTGTATTATTAAAACTATTAATTAATAATAAATTATTAAACATATTTATCCCTATTGATAAATTTTCTAATGTATTTATATTTAAATGAATTAATAATGTATATATTATAATTATTAATCCTAATCTATTAATTAATTTTGTTAATAAATGACTTTTATTTACTAATGATCCATATACTATTATTAATAATAATGATGTAAATAACATTTTCTTTATTTTTATTCCACCTTTCAAATACTCCAGAATATCTAATGTAGTATATTCTAAGTAAAATATATTGATGGATATTTTTTTCTCTTTTTAGAGAAATAATAATATTATTTATCTACAAATAGATTTTGTTAAATCCTTGAGATTTATTTTACTGATCTTCTACCTAATACGAATAAGATATTTTCTAATGATGAAATAGCAGGTACAATTATCACAAAATAACTAAAATAGAATATTGTTGCATATATACCTAAGTTAATAAATGGTATTTCTACATGTAATTGTCCTAAGTTTCCTAATAATAAGAAATTAAATAAGAATAAGTAGAAAAAGAATTTAGATAAAGCTTTAAAACTATTTCCTCTTATTATACTTCTATCTGTATAAGGTAATGATAATAATATTAATATTGCTCCAAACATAGCTATTACTCCTCCTAATTTATCAGGTATTGAACGTAATATTGCATAAAATGGTAATAAATATCATTCTGGTACAATTGAAGCTGGAGTTACTAATGGATTTCCTGGTATATAATTATCAGGATGCATAAATTGGACTATATCTTCAATATTTAATTAAAAAAATTTATAACTATAACTTTTTCATTTTTTTTCAAAATTAGATCAATTTTTATATAATAATGATTCATTATTTAAATATGCTTTTATATTATATAATTTATAATATTTTTTTATTAAAAATATTCTATTACCTTTAAAAGATCTTGATGGATTATTTTTTATATATTCTATAAATATATTATGATTTGTTTCATTAGTTATAACTCATTTATAATAACCATTTTGTGATTTATCAAAATATATCTCTCCACCTAAAATATCTTTAAATGGTTGTATATCTCCTAAATATTTATTAGTTACACTAATAAACAATTGTGGTCTATTATTATTATAATAGTAATAATTTATTGTCCCATCTGCATCAAAAAATCCACTTAATCAAGAATTGTCTTTATTTAAAGGTATAGGAGAAATTAAATCAATTTCTAATAAATTACATACTTTTGCTAATTGAACTAATCTTTTACTATGTCTAATATTTCCATTGACAGCGTTTATTAGATTTATCATTTGTGGTCTATTTTGTAATCTATATCTTATAGAATTTGAACCTGATCTTAATTTAATAGAACCACCATATTTATTTTGAATTTGACGTAACATTTTTTCATCTTCTATTCCTACTGTAATTTCACAATTTGTATATTTTTTCTGTGTTATTCCAAAACAACCATCCCCATCTATTAATCCGGCTAATCATTGATTGAATTTATTATTAATATTATTATTATGTGTATTATAATTAACAATATTATCCCCAGGAAAAGAACTATGTTCAATTTCTGAGATATTATTTTCCTTACTAGATCCTAAATAAGTAAATAAATTTAAGAATAAAAGATAAAAGTTAATGAAAAAGTTATATAAATGTATATTTACCCCGGGGATCGAACGTAGTCCGTCCCCGGGGGTTAATTTAATTAAATTTTGTGTGCGTGTAGTCTCTGAGATTCCTACTAATATATAATTACCCCTAGTTATCAAATATAATCCTTCTTTAGGGATATATTTATATATATTGGTTATCTGCTGATTATATTTATTATAATAATATTTTACTAATAAGGGATTCGCATAAAATTTTATAATAAAAAATAAATCACTAATAATATTAGTTTTATTATAATTAAAACATTTCCAGCATATAGCACGATGTTGTAATAAATATATATAAAATATATTTATTAAAGGCCACACTGATTGACCTAAAGTGTTAGGTGAAAAGAATACAAATAAACAGAATACAAATAAGAATACAAATACTGTAATTAAATCTTTAAAGATAAAATATGGATGCATTGATATTCTATCTATATTTCCAGTAATACCTATAGGATTTGAACTACCATTTGTATGTAATGCAATAAAGTGTAATACTACTAATGCAGCTAATATAAATGGTAATAAATAATGTAAAGCAAAAAAACGTTGAATTGTTGGATTACTTACTGAGAATCCTCCTCAAATAAATGGTACAATATCTTGTCCTATAAACGGTATAGCTGATAATAAATTAGTAATTACAGTTGCCAAAATAAAAATATAATTTATTCTTACCCAGACGAGAATATTATTCTCACCCTAAGTATTATTTTATCGATCAAAGTATACCCTTGATCTCATATTTGTTAATATAAATTATACCATGTACTTATATTTACTTCAAAATCTACTTTTTATTATTTATAGTAAATCAAATCTTATTAATTTTATTAATATAAAAAGCCCATTCTCCAGTTTATTATAAGCCTTGTGAATATATTGTTTTATTAACCCTTTTAATTGGATATAACCCCTCTATTAGGGACAATATATTTTTATTTCCGAGTGCACATTAAGCATCAATTTCAGACACCCATCATTGGACCACTCTGTAGGGATAATATAATTTACCCACGGTCTTATTATTTAACATATAACTTTGACCTGTTTTCAATAATGTTGCATTATATACTTTTTATACTTTTTCCTAAAAGGTAGAGTATAAAAATATTTATTTTTAATTATATATTACATAAATAACCTTAAAATTACTTAATACAAAGTATAACCCTCAATTAAATATAATTTTAAAAGGTATATATAACACTATATAATCTTTTATATATATTCTCCAAATTTATATTTCATACTTGAAATTATATAAGGTTTAACTATTTTTACTAAATTAGGCATAGATTCTGATCTTATATAAATATTATATTGATCAATTTTACCAGTTTTTTGAATAGTTGATTTTAAATTATATTTATCTTTTAATATTTTAACTAAATATAATAAATCTTTATATTTAAAACTATTTGTTGATAATTTTAATCCTTTTCCTAATTTACATCCATCGTCCATAATTCAAATAGCTAATGCTAAAGGAGTTAAATATTCCTTTATAGATAAAGGTACTATTTTTTCCCCTTTTTTATATCATTCATTATGTATTATATTAAATTGAGTATAAGTTCAAGTACTAAATCTTATTATGTGTCTTATTTTACCTTTATTTACTAATCTAGTTTGTATTTTAGGTATCTTACTATTACAATAACCTAAATTAGTTATTAATGAATGTAAATATAATAAATAATCTAAATGACTACTTTCTTGATAAAATAAGATTCTAGTACCTTTTCCTCCTTTACGATGTTCAGCATGAGCATCACCTAATAATGATCCATAAATTATAGATAATATTTTATCATTTAATGGATCATTTAAATTTGTAATCTCAGATCTTTTTTCACATCTTTTTAATATCTTTCATTTTTGTTTAATATTAAATTTTGGTACGATAGCTAAAATTGTTTTCCTTAAATATTTATCAAAACCAGAATATAACTCTGATTCGAAGTATAGAATTCCCCGGTAGATCGAACGTAATCCATCCCCCCGGTTATATAAAATATATATAATTATTACATTTCAGGCATTTATTTTACCTCAGTGACTCATTTGTCCATATACTAAACAATACTAAATTTTATTCGACTGTGCATTAAGCATCAATTTCAGACACCCACTTGTGTTCCAGTCTGTCGCGATTATTTATTTAACCGACGATCTTTTATATATATATTATCTTTAATATTTATATATATATTTTTTAATCGTTTTCACAAGCATCGCCAATGAAAATATATTTTCATTAATAATATACTATTATTTACTATCTCTATAATTTTTCTAATAAAAGTTACAATTATAGTTATATTTATTTACAGTTAAAATTTAACCCAAAAATTGAATATTACCCATCACTGGTGGAATATTTAACTGTTAAATTATATAAGTCCCCCGGGGATCGAACCTAGTCCGTCCCCGGGGTTATAAAACTATAAAATTAGTTTTATAATATAGTAGACTATCATATTATTATATTGGACCCAAAATATAATCCTGTGCCCCGTATAATTTAACTAATTATTGATTTTATATGTTATTATTCATATTTAATGGCGTTAAAGGTTTTATATAATATTTAATACTAAAATCTAATTTAACTAAACCTGATTTCATTTTACTTAATTTATTTCTTGAATTTATATAATATAAGTCTTTTTTATTTAAATTAACTTTAGAATTAGGAGATAAATTTGAATTTAATAAATCATTATTATTATTAATATAATTATCATTTAAATTTATTGTTAATTTTAATGGTATATATATTCAACCCAAATGTAAACCACGTTGTATTGTTTTAGTGCTAGTACATAAATAATGAGCTGTTGTATTTATACTATTAAATTTACATACATATTTATTATTAATATCATATAATCCTATAATTTTACTATTTACTTCAGATATTTTTAATCTTCCATTTTTTGTAAGATAATCTTTAGGTCTATTTAATGCAATATTTCTTAATTTATTTATACTATTCTCAGATCATCTATTTTTACGATCTGATTGTAATTTACTTAATAATAAACGTCTTTCCTTAGTAAATGAGGATTTAATTTTATTGATAGTTTCATCTGTATGTTTATAACCTATACTACTTTTTGCTTCTAATAATATATTATATTTTGGTTGTAATAATTTTATGTATATTGTTTCTAATTCATATAAATAGTCTCTTCCAAGGCTAGAGTATAACTCTGAATTTCCGATATTATTAATATTTGTATCATACAAATTATATTCTAATATACCAAATATAAAATTATTTAATCCATCTTTTAAAATAGCTTTTTTTACTATTTTACTTCCATGAAAATTTAACATATGATTAGAAAATCTTGTATATAATTTATTTTTTATAGCAGATCCTACATATATATTACGTGATATTTTATTTATAATTATATATATTCCACTTTTATCTTTTAAATCTGATCTCATTTGTGAACGTATATTATTATCATGTAAATTATCTCAATAGTTTTCTAAATTAATATTTAATGAATTAAATATTTCTTCAGGTTTAGTTATGTCTTGTTTAGGATTTATATAATAATGAATATCTCTTTTTTGAGATATATTAAATATACCTTTTGAACCATTATATAAAGACCCCTGACGCGAACTACGTTCAATTTCCAGAGGATAATTAATATAATAATATGATTTTGGGCTATTGTTTTTATAACCCATAAATGCTGTAGCCATAGTTGCAATAAATATTACTACTCCTACTGCTCAAACTAATACTCTAGGTTTACGATAACTTCCATAATATAATGCTTTTCCTATATGTAAATACATACATATAAAGAAAAATGAAGCTCCATTTGCATGTATATATCTTATTAATCATCCTTGATTAACATCTCTCATAATATGTTCTACTGATGAGAATGCTAATTCTATATTTGATGAATAATGCATTGCTAAAAATATTCCTGATGCTATTTGGATTATTAAACATAATCCTAATAAACTACCTAAATTATATCAATAACTTATTGATGATGGTTGAGGTGAATCTATTAAATAACTATTAACTAAACTTAAATAAGCTTGTGATTTTCTTATAGCCATCTTTTTTTTATTTTTATTTTATTTTCTTTTTATAATTACAATTCTTTATAATTATTTTATTTTTTTTCTCTTGCCAATCAAATAAAATTCATTGACAAGATTTTATTTGATTTACTCCCTATAAATCGAATATAATTCGTCTTAAGTGGAAGATACTTTTATCTTAATACTATATTAAGATTTATAATTATATATATATATAACAGTTTACTATTATTTCAGGTATTGAAAGATTCGAACTTCCGAATATAACTTTGAAGGTTACGGTTTTGCCATTAAACTAAATACCTTATATAAACCTGTGAATATAATCGATTCATTGGGAATATTTAAACTAAAACCATATAAAATTATTATAAAATTTCCTGGACCAGGGTTATACTCTAATTCGGAGTATATTAAAGAAGAATATTATAGAGATTTTTATAGCCCACCGCTGATTCCTCAACGATAACTGTATTTCAACTTCTCACTTATTTGATATTAAACAAGGATATATATTATATACATTATAATAATATATTTTATATTAATATAAAATATATTTTATATATTTTAAGTTTAAATATCATTTAAGCGAATGATGAGTAATTAGTACGAAACAGAGGATAAATTTCACCGTTCTATTATGAAGAACTGATTACTAGCAATTCCTTTTTCATAATATCGAATTTCAGATATTAATCCAAATTTATTTATGAATTAAATATAATTCAATGGATATTTTATTTTAATTAATTATTAAAATTATATCTAAATATAATTTTTATATAACTTTGTATAAAATTTTGTATTGCGTCTTTAGCCCATTATATTAAAGTCATCAGGATTTGCTTTAATTCCATTTATATTCTTATTTACAAGAAAAAACCATTTATTTTATAATTCCCTAAAGTATAACTCTAGTTAGAATTTTAATAAATGTGGAGTTTTGTTCGTTAGCGAACTTAATCTAACACCATAAAGTACGAACTAAAAGCAACGATGTAACATTTGTATATAATTTATATAAATATAAATTATATATTCTAATAATGGTAAGATTTATCGGGGATTATCGAATTAAAAAACACAATCCACTGCCTTTATCTGTAACCGTCTATTGTCTTGGATTTCATCCTTGCGAATATACTCACCAGGCGGAATACTTACGTTTTCACTTACTACAAATTTTATTTATAGAAGTATTCATCGTTTACTGCATAAACTAATCGGGTATCGAATCCGTTTTGCTACTTATGCCTTCATCCCTCAACGTCAGTTTTATTTTTGATTAATGTTTTCACCTTTAACAGTCTAATTATTATCATAATTATTTCATCTTTACTATAATTATTCTTTAATCATACTTAAAACTCTAATATATTTTTATTTATTTCCTCCTCACTTTTTAACTTTAAGTTAAAATCTCAGTTTATTAGGAAATTATATATCGTTCTACGGATCCTTTAAGCCTTAATGATTAACGTTAGCCTTCATAGTGTAACCGCAACTGCTGGCACTATTTTTGGTTAAGACTATTATTATAGATTATCATTATTTTTTCTATAATTTAGATTTTATTTTTAATCAATTTTATCTTTATTCAAATTCCCTTCAAGGAAAAACATAGTCCCTCCTTGAAAGATGTATATTGATAATTCATCTTTCTAAGTAACTAGATCAATCTTTCGATCATTGTCTAATATTCCTTACTGCTGTTTCTATTGAAATTGATCCATTTCAGAATCAACGTGATCATTATAACTTTCATTATTGACTATGGATCTTTGGCTAGGTTGGTCCTTATCCAAACTACTACCTAATCCATTATTGACTTGACTATTAACGAATTTTTATTCTTTTTATCTTTTCTCCTAGATGAACATAGTTCAATCTACGATATTTATAAGATATTTATAAAGTATTTAACTTTATTAATAGTTCATATTTCAATCTCTTACTCACGTTTACACCACTATAATATATTATTATTACCCCGGGGATCGAATGTAATCCGTCACCGGGGGATATTTAATATATATATATCGTTCGATTTGCATGTATTATGTTCTTAGATAACGCTTAATCTGAGCCAACATCATACTCTTATATTTTTTTATATTTTTCTTTCTTTATATATTACTTATATTTATTTGAGAATTAAAGGATTTGAACCTATACACTTTTGTGTGTAAAACAAATGTTATACCAATTTAACTAAACTCTCTTTTACATTATATTTACCTTTATTCTTTACTTAGATTTTTATTCATCTATTCTTATTATTTAATTTATTTTCAGAGATCGAACCTAGTCCGCCCTTTAATTATTTATAATATTATTCACTAAGATTTACACTTTGATCTTAGTATTATATATTGTACTCTTTCAACGATTTGAACGTTGATCATATTATTAGAAGTAATAAGTTTTAACCAATTAAACTAAAAGAGCTTTCAGATAGGCTAGAATCGAACTAACTAATTCTTTTACCCAAAAAAAGCACCTAACCATTCGGTATCTATCTGATTATGACCCCTCCTCCTAAACCATAGTCTAATCTTCATCTATAATTATTATTTATATAACCCTTAGAAATATATAATATTGTTAACCAAGCTTATGTTTTATTTTTTTCACTCTTCCTATTTTTCTATATCTTTCACTTTTTCTTTCTTTTTTCTCATATTCCTATATTTTTGCTACTTTCCTTTCTCAATATTATATATTACTTATATTAATTTAATTTTATAATTTTATTTAAACATAATATATTTATATATACTCATATTTACACTCTAAATTACTAAATATTCTTTATATTTTCTGTTTAAGTAAATATTCTTTTTTTTTCTATTTAATAATAATATTATTTATATAATTCTCTCTAAATTAAAGTATATTATAAATTTTAGTATTATACTTTTTTTTTACTGACAAATTTTATTTGATTTTTCAATATTATATAGTATTTAATTTTAATTTTAAACCTATTTTACCATATTTTATATAATTATAACTTGAATTTGTTTGAGTTAAATTTACTTTAGTAGAATTTAATTTATATACATTATGGAATAAATTACTAGTATTAGATATACTATTTATAAATGTACCTTTAGATAATAATATTTTAGTAGTTCTATTTACACCTGATGATATTAATCTACCTTTTATTAATAATGATCAACCTATAATATTTTTAAATAATAATTGTGAAAATAATTGATTATTATTTTTAATATTATATATTGATTTTATATTTATATTATTATTATTATTCTTATTTAATAAGTTTAAATTATTATTTAAATATTGTATACTTTTATTTAATTCATTATTAAATATTATTTTATTTTGTTTAATATAATTTAAAGCTATATTTTTATTATTTAATACAGGGATAGTGTTAATTAAATTACTATTATATCTACCTTGTAAATTAAATTTTCTATTTTTTTGTAATTCTTTTTTTATACTTGACATAAAAATATTACTATTTAAATAATTATATTTTAAATATATAGGTTGTATTTCTACTTCTTTATTATAATAATTACTTAATAAATTATTTAAACCATTATTCTTTACACCTGATGTTAATGTATTTAATCAAATATTTATTGATGATATATAATATTTATTATTACTATTTAATTTTTTATTACCAATATTATAATAAAATTTTATTATTACTTTATTTAATTTATGTTTTATTATTATATCACTAATTAATATTGATCTTTCTATTTTTTTAGATGTATTTTCATTTTCTTTTGTTGATAATATTACATATAATTTTAATGTTATTATCATTTTTATTAATGATTTTACCAATTTATCTAAATTTATTGTATTTATTAATTCTGTTTTATTAAATTTATATACTTGACTTTTTCAATTATTTATCTTATTATATTTTTGAATATTAGATACTAATCCTTTTTTTATATTTTTCACATTATTTGAATTATTTATCTTTATTTCTTTCAATATTTTTAATTTTAATAATAATTCTTTTAAGATTAATTTATTTTTTTCAATATCTTTATTATCTAATAATAATACTCCTCATTTAATTATTTTTTCCATTTTATTTTTATTTATTTGTCATATATTATATATTTATACTAATTATAATTATATTTAACAAGTATATATTCTATATTTACATACTAAAAAATAATTATTTAAATTATCTTTAAATAATATTTAAATTAATATCTTAGAATATACAAAATTAAATATTATATAATATATTCTTATATATATATATATTAATATATATTAATTTTTACCCGAAATTTAACATAATACATTTCAAAGTACATATATACATTATTATTCCTAATAAGAAATGAATTAATATATGTTAATAGTAAGACTTGAACTTAACATTTATTGCATATGAGACAATCGTTTTAACCAATTAAACTATACTAACTTTATATATTTAAAACCAATACTATATTATGATATATAATCTTATTATATTAATATATAAATTACAAGATAAAAATTAAATTTATCTCAATAAATTTATTGTCCCCAGTAACAGATTACATTTTATCCCCAGGTTTATGTAAGAAAACATAAATTAGGGTAAATACTGAGAATTGAACTCAGATTTAATGCACCACAAGCATCCATTTTAACCGATTAAATTATATTTACCTTATTTTTTTTTCAATACTAAATCTTAAAAAAACTAAAAAATATTTTACATTTCTATTAAAGATTATATTGAACCACCAAAGATCAAACAAAATACATCTGGCGGTTATAATAGGAAAAGCCGGAATTGAACCACGCATAAATTGATTAAAAGTCAAACGTTTTACCATTAAACTATTCTCCCTATTTTGAATCGAATAGATTCGAACTATTATAGACTTGACTCAAAAGCAAGTGACTTACCTATTAGTCTACGATTCAATTATATTTAACTCCTGATTTATACTTTAGTCCTAATTAAAAATAATTATTATATTATTCTCCCCAAGATAAAATATAATTTATTTCTTGAGTTTAATATTACTTCCTATTACATTATTTTCATTAATCACCTCTCAATAAACTTTGTTTAATTAGATTTATTACACCTAACTTTACACTTTAATTATGAAGTGAATAAATTATAATAAAGAATTTATGTCATTAATAAGACTCGAACTTATACGCTATAAAGCAATACATTTTAAGTGTATTGTGACTACCAATTCCACCATAATGACTTTTCTTTACGTAATACATTTTATTACGTAGGACTAGATGAGAATTGAACTCAAAAATAATTAATTTGCAATCAATATGTTAGACCACTAACACTAATCCATATTTGTATATATATATATATTATATTTCTTATATATACATATAACAAAAACTAAATTATATTAAATTTTTAATTAAATTTAAATTCAAATTTATATTTTAGTTTCAAATAAAAATAATAATATTATATCTTACTCACGAATTTTACATAATCAATGAGGCTATATTAACTAATTAAGAGTATAATATAAAAGTAAATAAAAATTATATTAATACAGAATAAATTAAAGTAGATGAAGCTAAATTTAAAATATTTGTTACAAAACTAGGATAGATACCTATAATAATAGTAGGTATTAATAATCAATTTAATAAGAATATTTCTCTATTAGTTACATCATTAGTAATATGTAAATATTGTGAGAATACTGAACCTGTTAATCTATTTGTTAATTTCATTTGATAACATGCTGATAATAAAACAGATGCTGCAGTTAATGAACCAATAATAGGATGTCTTATAACTGCTCCTGTAATAGATAAGAATTCACCTACAAAATTACCACTTAAAGGTGTACCTGTATTACAGAAACTAAATACTACTAAGTATATACTAAATATAGGCATAAATGTAGATAAACCTTGATAATAATTTATTAATCTATTATGGTATCTATCATATAAAATACCTCCAACTAATATAAATAAAGCTGGTGATACAAATCCATGAGCTAAACATAAGATTAATGATCCATTTATACCTATTAAATTATTTGCAAATATACCTATCATACATACAGCTAAATGACTTATAGAACTATATGCTATTATTACTTTTAAATCAGTTTGTTTTAATGTAATTAAACTACTATATATTAATGTTAATATAGATATTATATAAATAATAGGTGTAAACATCATTGATATTTCTGATAAATTAGGTAATAATAATCTAATAACACCATAAATAGCTAATTTTAAAATTACCCCTGCTAATAATATTGAACCTCCTAATGGTGATTCTGAATGTACTGTTGGTAATCATGTATGTACAGGCATCAATGGTGTTTTTACTGCAATACCTATAATTATACCTATAAATAATAAACTTTGTAAATTTATTGATAAAATTATATTATTTATATATATATAATCTGTTGAATTTATTATTATATAATATATTACAATAGATAATAACATAAATAATGAACTAGCTAATGTATAAATTAATACATAATATGCTGCTTTATTTTTATTATTAGCTCCATATATACCTATTAATAAAAATAATGGTGCTAATGTTGATTCAAATAATATATAAAAACTTACTAAATCTAAACATATAAAATTTAAAGCCATTAATATTACTAACATATTTATTGATATTACATAATAAGTATAATATCCTTTTAAATTTTTTCAATTTGATAATATTGCTATTGGTCCTAATATTAAAGTTAATAATACTAATAATAGTGATATACCATCTATTCCTCAATATATATTTAAAAATCTTTCTATATTTTGAAATCCATAATAATTTGAATTAAATCCTATTCAATTTTCTATTATTATTAATATATTTATTATACTTATTATTAATCCTATTTGTTTTAATTTTAATTCATTTTTTATTGTTAATAATGATTTTTTATTTAATATACCATTATTATTATTATTTAATAATACTAATAATACTATACCTATTATATTAAATATAATTAAATTTTGTACTAACATTGTATTTTTTTATTTTTTTTCTTATTATATATAATATATCTTTTTTATATATATTATATTTATAATATTTTTATTTTACATTTCCTTTATTCATCATTTTTACCCTATAGTTATATTTAGGCGATAAATAAAAATTAAATTAACTAGATTTATTTCCTAATTATTTATTACCTTATTGGAATTGAACCAATATATTTAATTCCGTAGATTAATATTTTAACCAATTAAATTAAAGGTAAATCGGAAACTAAGGGATTCGAACCCTTCATGAATATAAATTCAATTATGTAGCAAATAATTTATCTTACCGATGAAAAAGTTTCCTTTCGATTCCAACCTGAATTGAACAGGCATCTTTCATTGTGACAAAATGAGGCTTTACTATTAAGCTATAGAACCTATGGAGTAAACCGGAATCGAACCGGGATCTACTGCTTGCAAAGCAATTGTTCTAACCAATTAAACTATTACCCCCTTTTATATATTTCGGATTGAGTAGGATTCGAACCTACGGTACTATAAAAGTACTTAATATCTCAAATATTACACCATAAACCACTCGATCATCAATCCATCTTCCCCTGTCCATTTAACTATCCTTCATACACAGGATTTATATTATATATATATATTTCTTATATTAATTACCTTTCAATTTCATAATAATACTATAATCCTCTTTTATTATTATTCAAGGATTATATAACTATTTACTGAATTAAACAAAGTTCATCCATGAAATTGAAATTCCAATTTTAAATTCAATCTTAAATTGAATAAATTTATCTTACTAATTTAACATAATTTATAGAAGATAGTATTAAGAATAATATTATACCCGGAGACAGGATTATACTCTGATTCCGGAAAAATAATACCATAATATAAATTATCCATGATTTTAACAATGTTATAACATTGTTATACAAGAAATAATATTATATCTGATATAGAGTATACCTTTAATCAGAATGAATATATATAAAATAATTCCTATCAGCAAATAATATTATATTCGTGACGGGTAATTATATAATAACAGGTAGTGCATCAAAGCAATATAATATACCTGGAGCAAATACTACAATAGCAAATACGATAGGTAATAGAACATATCAACAGAATAAGATTAATAAATCATATCTTAATCTAGGTGCTGCAGCTCTAATTCAAACAAATGAGAACATAAAGAAATTAGCTTTAATGGCTAAATAACCTGATAATAAGATACCTTCAATAATAAAATAATAAATACTATGTTGATCAAATAAATTTAAAATTAAATGATGTATAGTATTAGAAAAAGGTAAATATCCACCAAAAAAGAATATAGCTGTTAATGTACTCATTAAAACCATTGAACAATATTCACTTAAGAAGAATATAACAAAAGGTGATGCTGATAATTCTGTCATATGACCTGAAACTAATTCAGATTCAGCTTCAACATTATCAAATGGAGGTCTAGCTGTTTCAGCTAAAGCAGAGATAAAGAATATTAAACATAATGGAAAGAATGGTATAATATATCATATATTATATTGTGATTCTATAATTACATTAATATTTAATGAACTTACAATTAATGCTATTATAAATACTACTGTTGTTAAAACTAATTCATAACTTATTAATTGTGCTGTTGTTCTTACTGTTGCTAATACTGTATATTTAGAATTTGACATTCATCCTACAATTACTGTTCCAAATACTCCTATTGATCCTGAAGCTAATAAATAAATTATTGAATATTCACTATCTAATAATGATAATCCAGGACCAAATGGTATTACAGCTCAACTTAATAATACTGAAAATAATGAGATTAAAGGACCACTCATTACATATATAATATCACCATTATGTGGTAATACTATCTCTTTTGATAATAATTTTAATGCATCAGCTACTGCCATTAATACTCCATAATACCCTACAGCATTTGGACCTAATCTACGTTGCATATAACCCATTGTTTTTCTTTCTGCAACTGTTAAATAAGCTACTACTATTAATACTGATGCTACAAATGCTACTATTATTAATCAATATTCTATATATTCTATAAAATCAAATAAATTATTTAACATTACTTTTTTATTTTCTTATTAAATCTATTATTATAATCTCCCATAATACTTAAATATAACTATGATATTGATATAAATCCAGAGAATTAAATTATAATAGATTTAATCTTTTTTTATATATTTGTTATATCTAATATTCCCCTCGAGAATAAATCACTCCACAAGGTTATTTTCCTATAAATTACCCATATAATTATAATATAATTATATGAATATATTATTAAATATATAAATTAATGTATTTTATCTAAGATATATCATATTTTAAATATAAAATAAAATATATTTCATATTTAAACCTTATACCCATATAATTATATGAATATAAAATAACTATCAAAAGATCTATATAAGATTATTAAAATTCAATATAATATTTTTTTAATAATCTTATAATTTACCCTGGATACAACTTATGTTGTATACAAAGTTTAAGATTTTACTTTAATTTAATCTTTTTTAACAATTAAAATTAAACCAATAATACTCATTAATAAAATAAATGAAATTATTAATAATAATAAAGCATATTCTGTAAATAATAAATTACCTATAACAGATAAATCTGATTCATTATAATTATTAAATCAATCTGCATAATCTGTTATATATACATTATTATAATCATTATCATTTGATTCATTATCATCTAAATCATCTAATAATAAAACTAAAATTAATATAAATAAACCACTATATTCATATTCATATTCTTCTTTTTCATTTATTACTGATAAAATAAATACAAATAAAATTACTACAGCTCCTACATATATTAATGTATATAATAATGCAAATAATTGTGAATAATTATATCATAATTCTGTTATTACTGGCATTATTGTTGCTACTAATATTGCTATTGATTCAAATGAATTACTACTTATTAATGAATAAAATCCTAATATTGATAAATCTAAAATTTCTAAATTCATTCTTTTTCTTTTCTTTTACCTTTATTATGTTATAACTCAACATTATACTATAAGTCTTTAAAAAATCTAACATAATTGATCCCCTAAAAATTATAATTATGAGTTTATTTAAGTATAAAATTATCTTCTATACCTAAATATATAATGGAAAATATCTTCATATTTTGATCTTTTTTTTTATTTTAATTCAATTATATATTTATAGTAGATAAATTTAATTTAATCTACTTAACTAATTATATCCTAAGACCAAAGTATTACCTTAGTTCATTTGATAAATTATATATATAATTTACTATTAATTCTTACATAAAATTTAATTATTTTACACGTAAGTTAAATAATAATATAATTAATTTACAAGTATTTTCCTAGAAAAAAGTATTACTTTAAACAAGGTTTTATTAAATTAATTATTTATTAAATAGTTAAGTCTTAATTGGGAATCGAACCCAAATCTATGCATTAACAGTGCAATGCTTTACCACTAAGCTATTAAAACATAATCCTCTAAAATAAATCCCTAGAAGATTATTTAATGAGAAGAGTGTGAATTGAACACACGAAGAACTTAATCGTTGAGTTTACAGCTCAATACCAATTACCAACATTGGAAATCTTCTCTTATAACAGACAGGACTTGAACCCACATTTAAATTAGACCTAAACTAACCGCGTTTACCAATTTCGCCACTGTTATACATTAACCCAAAATTATAATATAACCTTAGATTGTGGTATTTTATTAAACTATGCTTCATTGACTTGGTTTTATTATATTTAAATTATAATCTATAGAATATATATATATATATATATATATTTCTTATATATAATCCCAATTGACCTATATAATACCATTTACAAGATTTAATCTTTATTCTTTCGAATTAAATTATTATTTAATTTCATTTAATTAAAATCAATATATATATATAAATTTTTTATTTGAATTTATATATAGAAAGTAATTTTCTATTAAATCTATTAAAAATAATATTATTAAAAATTTATTTATTATACTCCGTATAATAATAAGAATGAAATCATTAAACAGAATAATCCTGTTGCCTCTGATAATGCAAATCCTAAGATTGCAAATGGGAATAATGTATTTCTTAATCCTGGGTTTCTTGATGTACCGTTAATTAAAGCTGCGAATACGATTGCGATTCCTATTCCTGCTCCTGTTAATCCGATTGTAGCTATTGCTGCTCCTATGTATTTTGCTGCTAATACTAATTGCATTTATTTTATATTTATAATTTACATTACTATTTCGTAACTTCTTTTTCTTTTATTTATTCTTTACGAATCATGCTTCTAAAAAGATTTGAACTTTTACCAATAAAGCTTCAGTTTATTGCTCTAACCAGGTTAAGCTATAGAAGCATATATTTTCCCATCTATATTATATTCTAGTACTTATTTACTATTATGTAATCCTCCTCAATATAAATTATTTCACTCTTAAAAGATATCCCATCCGTTATTAATATTATAGAATTTACCCTAAACCAGAGTGTAATACCAGGGTTATATTTCTATATAAGTCTAAGGAGAATCGAACACCTATTTTTTCCTTATCAAAGAAATATTTTAACCGTTAAATTATAGACTTAATATTATTTCTCCCACATACAAATTTTATTTAATTCACGAATACTATATTTATCTTTAACCATAATTATATTATTACTTCTTAATATAATCCTAATGGAAGTTAAAATTATAATAATAATAATACGGATTGTTTGATTCGAACAAACACTTTTTCTTTGGAAGAGAAATTGTCTACCATTGACTTAAATCCGCAAATATATATATATATATTACTTATATTCTTTAATTAAAATATAATTTATCTTCTTTCGAAAAAATAATATACAATACTTTTATTTTTCAAAAATATAATACTCCTATTTAGAGTATAATTATTAAGAAAAATATATAAAAAAAATAATATTATATTGGGAATATAATATAGTTTATTCCTATAGTTATACCCAAGGTTAATTTATAAAATAATAAATATAATTAATAAAAGAATATATTTTAATAAAGATACTTTAAATACAATTAATAATCAACTTAATACTATAATTTCTAAAATAAATCCAATATTTAAGAATACTAATTTATTTAATTTAGAACTAATAAATGTAGATAATTTTCATAATCCTAAAGGACCAAATAATTGTAATATACCTCTATCTATATGAACATTTAATAATCAACCTATATTTAAACCTGATCTTAAAATTAAATTATTTAATAATTGATCAAACATAATTTTTTGATTAAAGAATGAATATAATTTTGATAAATTTTTATTATTATATACTAAAAATAATGAATAATTAAATTCATATATTAATAATAAAATTAATCCACCACCTAAACCTGTTATTAAAGGCAATACTTTTAATATAGATGGTAAACTAAATTCTGTTTCTATTAAACTTAAATTATTAGGATGTATAAATAATTCATTAAATGGAGAACCCATACCTAAATAAATATCTCTTAATAAATAACCACCAAATATTGATAAAATTGTTAAAATTATCATAGGAGTAATTAAAACTATATCATTTTCTTTTAAATTAATATAAATATATTTAGGACTATTAGGATTATTTAAAAAAGTATAATATATTAATCTTATTGAATATAATGATGTACATGTAGCGGATATTAATGCAAATCAATATATAATAAATCCACTAAATGTATATTCTCCATACATTGATTCAATTATTATATCTTTTGAGTAAAATCCTGTTAAACCTGGTATAGCCATTAATGATAATGATGCTATAAATATACATGTATATGCTAATGGTATAAATTGTCTAAATCCTCCATACATACGAATATCTTGATATTCTGATATTATACTATGTATTACTGATCCTGCTGACATAAATAATAATGCTTTAAAGAAACTATGACATATTAAATGAAATAATGCTAAATTATAACATGATACTCCTATTGCTATCATCATTATACCTACTTGACTCATTGTTGATAAAGCTATTATTTTTTTAATATCATTTGATACCATTGCTATTAAACCACTAATTAATGTAGATAAACCACCTAATCATAAAATTAATAATAATACAATAGGTGTATATTCTAATAATGGAGATGATCTCATTAATAAAAAAACTCCTGCAATAACTAAACAAGCAGCATGTAATAATGAAGATACAGGTGTAGGTCCTTCCATAGCTAATAATAATCATGAATGTAATCCTAATTGTGCACTTTTAGCCATTGAAGCTACTAAGAAACATATTAATATTACTGTAATCATATTTACATCTAAATAACTACCTAAAGCAAAAACTGTATTATAATTAACACTACCTGTAACTAGTACTAAATAACTTAAACCTAATACTAATAAAGCATCACCAAATCTATTTATTAATAATGCACTTAAACCTGATTTTACAGCATTAAAACGTGTAAATCAGAATGAAATTAATAAATATGAAGCTACTCCAATAAATTCTCAACCTACAAATAAAATTAAATAATTATCACCTGTTACTAATACTATCATAGCAAAAGTAAACATAGATAAATAACTAAAGAATCTTTGTTGATGAGGATCATGACTCATATATGATACTGAATATAAATGTACTAAAAATGATACTGTTACTACTGGAACTAACATTGATACTGATAATTTATCAATAGTAAATGATCAATCTACAACTAAATATTCTACATTTAATCAATTCATTATATTATAAGTATACTCTATTTCATTAAATATAACATCTATAAATAATATATATGTTGATACTACTGATACAAATATTGATAAACATACTATTCATTTACTACTATTAACTCCTATATATCTTCCAAAAAATCCACTTATTAATGACCCTAAAAAAGGTGTAAATATACATAATAAAATCATTACTCGTTTTCTATTTCTTCACTATTTCTTATTCTATTATAATTTACCAATATTGATAAACCTATTGCTGATTCTACTCCTGCTATTATTATTTGTATTAAACTATATATTAATCCTATCATATCATTATCTAAACTTGCACTATATATTGTATTTACTGTACAACCCATTATTAATATTTCTATCATTATATATATATCTATTATATTTAATCCTACTGCTACTAACATTAATAATATTAAATCCATTTTATTTCTTTTTTATTCTTTAAATTACATTAATCTATTTTCCCTTAATATCAAATTATCTTTGATCCTATAGGTTCATTATCTTAATACAAAATATTCTCTTACTTTGTATCTTAATAAATACCAAGTCACAGAGTATAACCCTGTACTCAGAATAATATACCTTAAAATTACTTATAATCTCAATTAAACCAAAGTATAACCCTTAATCCTTGATATTATTAAACCTATTTATTATAAAACATAGTATGTTCCCGAGGTTTAATTTATAAATAAAATTTTAGTAATATTATATTAAATAGAATTACAGAGAATTGAACTCTGATTAGCTCATTATGAGTGAGCGGCTTTACCATTAAGCTATAATTCTATATATTTTAACCCTATAAATTTAAAATAATTCATAAATAGGTTGATAAAAAATAATATTATTGTTCGTCTAATCAGTTTATAAATTCATATAAACTAACTGCTTCTATTTTTATAGGCATTGCACTATGCATTACACCACATAATTCAGAACATTGTCCATAATAAACACCTTCTCTTTGAATTAAAGCTGAAGTTTGATTTAATCTACCTGGTGAAGCATCTACTTTAACACCTAATGCAGGTACACAAAAATCATGAATTACATCAGCTGATGATACTATAAATCTAATATGTGTATCTACTGGTACTACTACTGATGCATCTACATCTAATAAACGTAATTGACCATCTTCTAATAATTCTTCTGGTATTACATATGACTCAAATTCTACTATTTCTCCATCATCATTTATAAAATCTGAATATTCGTATTTTCAATATCATTGTAATCCTATTGCTTTAATTGTCATAGCTGGTGATATTACTTCATCACATAAATATAATAATATAAAACTTGGGAAAGCTATTATTAATAATATTACTGCTGGTAATGTTGTTCACACTATTTCTATTAATTGTCCATGATTCATATATTTATGTACTATTGTTGCATTACTATAATTATATATTATTGTATATAATATGTATGATACAAATGTTAATATTAATACTAAATAAAACATTATGTTATTATGTAATTCTATTATACCTTCCATATTTGGTGTTGCTGAATCTTGAAAAAATATACCTCATGGTGTAGGTACATCATTCATTATTATATTATTATTTCATAAATTTAAATTCATCTTTTTCTTTTTTTATTTCTTTCTATTCCTTATCTTTCCACCACCTGGACTAAATTTGTTCAATCCCAGAGGTATTTTAAGACTTTTATTAGGATTTTTATTAATTCCTTTTCCCTATTATAATTATACCTATTTCTAGTATATAATATTAAATCAAGAATAAAATATTAATAATCTTCATCATTTATATATATAAAAACACTAATATAAAACTAATTTATTATGTTAACTTTTATATTTACCCGAGAACAAACCTAATTTAATACCCGGGGTTTATATATTTTTACGCATAATTACGAATTGAACGTAAAATAATAGATTATGAGACTATTGTGTTTCCAATTACACTATTATGCAAATTATTTAATATATATTACTTATATAATCCGGGGATCAGAGTGTAACCCTATACCAAGGAATAAACAAAATTAAATATAAATAAACCCCCGAGATCGAACATAGTTCGTCTCGGGGGGGGGGGGGAAATAATAATATTATAAAGTATAATTAACAACCTCATCAATAGAATACAATATATAAGAATAATCAAATAATATCTAATACATGTAAATAAAGTATAGTTGTTTCTAAACCTAAATGATGGTTACTTGTAAAATGATAAAAATACATTCTAGCATAACAAATAGCTAACATAACAATTAACATAACCATATGAATAAAATGTAAACCTGTACCTGCATAAAAGATTGAACCAAAAACACTATCAGCAATAGTAAATGTAGCTCAAGTATATTCTAATACTTGACATCCTACAAATAAAATAATTAATAATGTAGTGATAAATAATCCTACTAATGTTCCTTGTCTATCTTTATATAAAATACTATGATGAGCTCATGTTACTGTTGCACCACTAGCTAATAAAATTATAGTATTTAATAAAGGTAATTCTGTAGGTTTTATTGAAGTTATACCTACTGGTGGTCATTGACAACCTATTTCAATTGTAGGTCCCATTGCTGAATGGAAATATGATCAGAATAATGCTGCAAATATTAAAATTTCAGATAATACAAATAACATAAATCCTATATTTAAACCTTTTCTAACAGCTATTGTATGGTCACCTAAATATGTACCTTCAATAACTACATCTCTTACTCATAAGAATATACTACTTAATACTAATGATATAGCTAAAAATAATCATAAATGATTTCCTATATAACCATGCATTGTTAAACCTAATGTTAATGCTAATGACATTAATGCTAATGATGTAGTTAATGGTCAAGGTGAATTTGTAACTAAATGAAATGGAAATAATTGTAAATTTTCTCTATTTTGAATTCTCATTCTTTTTCTTTTTCTTTTTTTTTATCTCTTCTTATTATAATATTCAATATTTTATTTTATATAATAACTCCATTAAATTCTGGGTTATTATATATTTCCCCATCAATTGGACTATGTCCCATCTTATGGGTTTAATCTTCACATCTTTATGTAAAGTTATTATTAACCTTTATCGGATTCGAACCGATATTATTGGTATGAAGAACCAATGTCATAACCATTAGACTAAAAGATCTATTATCTCTCCCTCTAATATAAATTTAACCTTCATTTTAAATATTTATAATAATCTCGGAATCAAACATTGCCGCTCCAATTAAAAATTCATCCACTAGATAATAGTTAAAATTTTAATCCAGAATTCTGGTATTATATGCTATAGATAGGACTTGAACCCATAACCTTTTGATTACAAAACAAACGCAATACCAATTATGCTACTATAAC